CAAAAAAAGTAGGCATACGACGTACAAAAAGTTCACGTCCTTCTTTATCTTTAAAGATAGGATGTCCTAACCACCCGACAGCTATTCCATCCCCATTGTCCATTGAGCCTGCTCTGAACAATCCACCTTTTGCCGGATTATTGCCGATGTAATCATAAAAGGCTAATTTTTCGGGAATTTTAGACCAAGCTTCGGATAAACTTGGATTTTCGGCTAGCCCAGCACTAACTCTTCGATATATTTCTTGCTGGAAGTATCCTTGATCCCATTGATAACGAGTAGGACCAAATAATTCAATCGGGGTAGTTGCTGAACCATACCACATAGTTCCAGCAACAACAAAGGCTGCAAAAAAGACAGCAGCGATACTGCTGGAAAGGACAGTTTCAATATTTCCCATACGTAATCCTTTGTATAAACGTTGGGGCGGACGGACACTAAGATGGAATAGGCCCGCTAATATGCCCAATGTCCCCGCAGCAATATGATGAGAAGCTGTTCCTCCCGGAACAAAAGGATCAAAACCTTCCACACCCCATGCTGGACTTACAGGTTGTACCTTTCCTGTTAGTCCATAAGGATCGGACACCCATATTCCAGGACCATACAATCCGGTTACATGAAAAGCACCAAACCCAAAGCAAGCCACTCCTGAGAGAAATAAATGAATTCCAAAGATTTTGGGCAAATCTAAAGAAGGTTTTCCTGTACGTTCATCGCAAAATACTTCTAGATCCCAATATACCCAATGCCAAATAGCTGCCAAAAAGCACAAGCCAGAAAACACAATATGTGCCCCAGCCACGCCTTCATAACTCCAAATACCCGGATTCGTTATAGTTCCTCCTGTAATACTCCAACCACCCCACGAATTGGTTATTCCTAAACGGGTCATGAAGGGTATAACGAACATACCCTGTCTCCACATTGGATCGAGAACGGGATCAGAGGGATCAAAAACTGCTAATTCATATAGAGCCATCGAACCGGCCCAACCGGCAACCAAGGCTGTATGCATTATATGGACAGACAGCAAACGACCGGGATCATTCAATACGACGGTATGAACACGATACCAAGGCAAACCCATGGAAATACCCCTTTATTAATGAAAAATAGACACTATGTAACTTTATTGCACTGGAAAAAAACTATGTTATGGACCTCCCTTTTTAAGTGGATTATCTCGGAGAAAGAATTAATATTTTTTTCTATTCTTTTTACTTTTTATTTTAGTAATAATGTAAATTTTAGTAATAATGTAACAATTCTGTTTGTAGGAACAAAGAAAAGAGAAGCAGATCTATTCTATACCCGATAAGTACCAATACGCAATGGGGGGTTGACTCCATTTTATATGAGAGAATGCATAGAGGTTTGTTTATCATTCAAAGGACCTATTAGTCAAAATTGCACTTTATTCGTCACTTTATTCATTTTGTCTTCCTTTATTTTATATTTTATTTTTCTTTTATAAACTTATTGAATCCCCGCATACAATATTCTAAAGGTCAATATAAATTATAAAGATCAATATTATTAAGACAATAAATTCATTGTTACGTTTTCACATCAAAGTGAAATAGAGTACTTAACTTTTTTTTCATTTAATGCCTATTGGTGTTCCAAAAGTCCCTTTTCGAAATCCTGGGGAAGATGATTCAATTTGGGTTGACGTATAGTGCGACTTGTCAGATATTTTGGGTCATACGGGATTCCCCCGTTCTCTCCCCCGATTGAGATATCCTCTGTTTCGCCCAAGAAAGATTGATTAAATCATCCAAAATTTGGAGCGTGAAGTGCAATGAAATCCAATTAGGTCTATCCTTTTGAGGTACCCAGATTAATTAGAATAATTTCATTTATGGTTGGCTTGTTTGAACAAAAAAAAAGAAAGTATCCAGGCTCCGTTTAGAAAGCCCAATGGGTAATATCTCTATTATGATTACTACTTCTATCATATTCTTTCTATTTCTAAATTAAAATTAGGAAGAATTGCAAATGGCTAATCATATTCAACCGAATAATAAAATGAATACGTCAAATATTTGGTATAAGACGTGAAATCAATTAGGAATTCAAAAAAAAAAAAGAAGTTTTAACAAAAAGAAAAAGGCGCGGTATTGGGGCATTTGCCCTATATGTGCAAATAAAAATCGGGCAGATCTTTACTCGGAGTAGAACACAAACCTAAAAAAATTGAAGAAGCCCATTTAGGAACAAGAAAATACCATCGTGATTTCAATTGAATCTCGATGAAAGAATACATCAATGAAAAGTTTGTTTGATAAGTTTAATGCATTTTTTCTATAGGTAAACACGTCAAAACTCATCTTTCGTGAAAAATGGAAGGAAAGTCCCTTTATTCGAATTCGATTAAAAAAGTGAAAAAGTACTCACTATCCCAAAAGGGAGGGCTGGAATCTACACATTGATTCTTTTTTATTTTCGTGATTTGTGTTGAACCGTATGCATCAAAAGGGGCATGTACGGTTTCTAGAGGATAGAATTTTATCCTAATCAATCGACTTTATCGAGAAAGATTACTTTTTTTAGGTCAAGGTGTTGATAGCGAAATCTCGAATCAACTTATCGGTCTTATGGTATACCTCAGTATAGAGAGCGAGACCAAAGATTTGTATTTGTTTATAAACTCTCCTGGCGGATGGGTAATACCCGGAATAGCTATTTATGATACTATGCAATTTGTGCGACCAGATGTACAAACAGTATGCATGGGATTAGCTGCTTCAATGGGATCTTTTATCCTGGTCGGAGGAAAAATTACCAAACGTTTAGCATTCCCGCATGCTTGGCGCCAATGAGTTTTTATTTGAATATTTAAAAAAGAAAAAGGAAAACTATGCCTTCGCCATATGAAATATAAAAATTAAGTAATAATAGCATGGCATTTCGAATTCGATATAAGAAAAGTTTTTTATTTTTTTTTTTTTTAACATTCGATTATGTATCGAAAGAGTAGTATGAAATATGAAAGGTACTTCTGCTTTTTTTCTATCAGGGGCCTATTTCAGCGTCACAAACTTTTCTGTTTTCGCATTTCGGAGCTCTTAACACTCTTTATGTTATGAAAGAGTACAAAAAAGATTATATTCTTTTTTTTTTTTTTCAAATAATAATAATAATAAAAGAAACTTTGGGATTGTTAAATCACTGATAAAATAAAGCAACGGGACCACCATAGTATTTTTTTTAACTCCTAGCAAGGAAAGGGTGGTTATTGAATCATTTACTAATTTAAACCTGATAAATTATACATTTTTCTTCGATGAAAGGTAAAAGTGAATTCCATTGTGGAGCCGTATGCACAAACAATGCCTGTACGGTTGTTCAATTCTATCTTTTTTTTATTCTTTATCTCTTCTCGTCATCTTATTATTTTATTTAAGATGTATTATGCAAGATAGAATAACCATTTTTTTTCTTATATCATCAGGGTAATGATTCACCAACCTATTGCTGGTTTTTATGAGGCACAAATAGGAGAATTTGTCCTGGAAGCGGAAGAACTACTGAAACTGCGCGAAATCCTCACAAGGATTTATGCACAAAGAACGGGAAAACCGTTATGGGTTGTATCCGAAGACATGGAAAGAGATGTTTTTATGTCAGCAACAGAAGCCCAAGCTCATGGAATTGTTGACCTTGTAGCAGTTGCCTAAGAAATAGTAGGAATTTCACGAAAATCGTGATTTGCAGTTTTTTTTTTCGTATCGGAGTTTCAATTTAATATTCTGTTAATATTAATAATATTTTATTTTATTTAATAATAGAAATAGAAAAATTGAATATTAGAATAGTAATATAGAAAAAATTCATAATCATCCGGTTAGGATCGATCTAAACCAGCCCATTATGCATACGATTCAACATGCCAACTATTAAACAACTTATTAGAAACACAAGACAGCCAATCAGAAATGTCACTAAATCCCCCGCTCTTGGGGGATGTCCTCAGCGCCGAGGAACATGTACTAGGGTGTATGTGCGACTTGTTTAGATCGTGAGCTTGTACAAAAGAAAGGAAAAATTTTTCCACTACCTCTGATCAGTACAGATGAATAAGATAGGATGGAAGAATCCCCTTCATTATAAAAAAAAATCTATCATATTCGTCTATTGTGTAGCAAATTTATGGTTTCATTGGTGCAAATTCAATCACCTCCATTTTCAATAAAAAAAAAAAGAATTCAATTCCCCATCGGTAGAAAATGATTATCCGTTAAGCAGGGGAAATCCTTTTAAAATTTAAAGAAAAGCCCTAAAATTTTATGCCCTTACTCTTGTAAGAACGGACTAACAGGGTCAACTAATTAGCTAATCCTCATAATTAAATACCGTTACTGTATAGATAGATCCCCTTGTGAAAGACCTATTACTGGATAATTCATAGGTAGAGCCAAAGAATGTGAACTGTACACGTTAACAATAGCATTGATAAAATTATTAAATTAAGGAGTGGGCTCCGGTGTATAGAGAGAACCTCACCGTTTAAGAAGTAACCATAGAAACAATGGAATCCACTATTTATTTATCTATTATCTATTTATTACTTATTTTTTTTCTATTTTTGTTTGATACCTAGTATCAATACAGTTTCTTATTTTGAGGAAAAATCCCTCGAAAAAAGAAAAAATCGTGGTTGGGAAGGTTATAGTAGCAAAAGCCGTTGGAATTGTTATTTTATACACTGGAAGAATCCGTTTTGGTATTATACAAAAGGGAAAAGAATAACTGAAAGAAAGGAAATAAATTAGTTATTCATCAAAGTTTCGTTTATTCAATGACCAGAATTCGACGAGGATATATAGCTCGGAGGCGTAGAACAAAAATTCGTTTATTTGCATCAAGCTTTCGCGGGGCTCATTCAAGACTTACTCGAACTATTATTCAACAAAAAATAAGAGCTTTGGTTTCGTCCCATCGGGATAGAGATAGACAAAAAAGAGATTTTCGGCGTTTGTGGGTTACTCGGATAAATGCAGTAATTCGCGAGAAAGGGGCATCCTATAGTAGATTAATAAACAATCTGTACAAGAGGCAATTGCTTCTTAATCGTAAAATACTTGCACAAATAGCTATATTAAATAAGAGTTGTCTTTATATGATTTCCAATGATATTCTAAAATAAAGAGATTGGAAGGAATCCATGAAATGTTTTACATGGAATTTCCTGAAGAATGAATTCAGGGAAGGTAGAATATAAATTAGTATGTGATGATCAAATTAAAATAAAGTAGTCAAACTGAGAAAAAATACAAAAAAATCTTCTTCCCTAATTCGTTGTTTTTCTTACAACACGACAATCCAATTTTTATTTTCGCATTTTTTGAACAAAACATCAATCTACGTTTGAGTTCAAATTGGAATTTTGATTCAATTGAGGAGTAAGCCTATTTTTTTTTTCTGGTTCTAAGATCAGTAGTTATGGTGACCAACTCTCTTTTTTTCAAATTGTTTTTCATTATTAAGAAAAGGTAACGAAGATAAAATACGAGCTTGCTTTATAGCAATAGTAATTAATCGTTGTTGTTTTAAACTTAATCTATTCACCCGTCTAGATAATATTTTTCCTTGTTCACTAATAAATCGACTAATTAAACTCATGTTTCTATAATCAATTCGATCCCCCGATTGGATCGGGGGCAAACGCCTACGAAAAGACCGCTTGGACTTAAGAAAAAGTCGTTTGGATTTATCCATGGTTTGCTTATTTATTCCTTATTTCGAAAATCCTATTTCGGTCAATCGGATTAAAAATAATTTGGAATTAAGAAATAGGATTTTGCTTGTTTATTTTCTATTTTTTCTATTTTAATATTAAATAGAAATAGAAAAATGGAAAATTAGAAATTCTATATTTCAATATTAGAATTATATATTGAATATTATTGAAAAAAATTATATTTATATAGATATTGAAATATTTCAATTTAAATAGAAAATGTTATGTTAATATATATTAACATATTATATATTAATATGCCATTTATGTCATTTTTCATCTTCTTGTATGGAAAGGCGACCCGCAAACGATCGGTTCCATCTATTTCTTTATCTCCCCGTGAATTGTATGTTTGTAACAATAAGGACAGAATTTTCTCAATTCCAATCGACTAGGCGTATTGTGTCGATTCTTTTGAGTAATATATCTGGAAATGCCTGTTGATTTCTTATTAACACTATTTCGAACACAACTGGTACATTCTAAAATAACCCTTACTCGGACATCTTTACCCTTGGCCATGAACCCCCTTGGGATTTTTTATTCACTCAATTCTTCGATTTTCCGATCCGAAGTGAAGAAGAAAGGAGAAAAAAAAATAGAAGTTGCTAACTCGAAATCCAATTATGAAAGATTTCATTGCAACTAATAGATTAATGTAATAATAAGTAATACAAAGATTTTAAACTCTATTTAGAATTTTAAAGTCTATTTAGATTAGAAGTTTAGATTACAATCATAGCACAATATTTCATTTAAGCATATTAGAATACTGTTGCGCTCCTCACATCTCCACTTCTAATTTAATTGAAGTGAATTTACTTGAAGCCGGGCCCGAGTTCCGAGTTTTGCTGACCACTTTTTTCTTTTCTAACTTATTTAAATTAAATAAAAAAAAGAAGAGGGGTTAGTTGTCACAGATATTTAATTGTATCTCTAATCTTCGTTTTTTGACCCCCCCTCCTGCACATTGATAACTAGAATGAAAAAAAGGGGAATGTCAACGCATCTGGGAAAAAACGATTGATCTCTATCAATAGACCCGCTAAAGACCCAAACCATAGAGTACTTATTACCGGTGCCACTGATAGATAGGTTTTTAGATCTCGCATTTCAAATCCTCCTTTTTTTGTTATTGTAAGTTATTTTATTGTAATGTAATACATAATGATAATACATATATAATTCGATGTATATGCAGTTAAAGGCCTTTTGTAGTTGTTTTGTACGCGGAATATCTAATTCAAATTCAAATGTACAATAATTTGATAGATAAGATTTTCCTTTTTTTTTTGAAGAAAATATGTCCTTTTTCCCGAGCATTCACGAAATTTACATAAGTTTCTAATTCTATATATATATAGAGTATATATATCTAGAATATTATATTCTATATATTATTCTATTATATAATATAGGAATATATGAGAAAGATATATAATATATTCAAAATATATAATATATGAGATGAGATCAAAAAGAAAATGTATATCAATGAAGAAAATGAAATAAGTATGTGGGAAATATGTGGAAAACAAAACAGGTATTCTTTACAATAACATTGTAAACCAATTGAAAGGGATGTAGCGCAGCTTGGTAGCGCGTTTGTTTTGGGTACAAAATGTCACGGGTTCAAATCCTGTCATCCCTACCTATTACTTCGTCTCTGAGCAATAACGAGGGATCCATTGCGATCAATTCCAATTAGACGTACCCAATCTAAAATTTATATCGTATTAATTATTATTATTATT